CCTGCAAATATCGGCAAAACAACAATTATTGTTAACCAAGGAAAATCATTCGTGGTAAAGACAAAATACACTTTGACCAGAAAAACCCGTGCTCGAAAGAAAATAAAATAATAGAATTTATCGAGTACGGGTTTTTGTCGGTAAAGATAAAAAAATGAATTCAAGTGGAATTTTATGAAACGTATCAATAAGCTAGACCCATGCTACGAGTTGTCTCATGCCATAAATAAACCCGGACACTCAAGAAATCCGTTGGACAAGCGGATTCACACCTTTTACAACCTACACAGTCTTCTGTTCTTGGGGCAGAAGCAATTTGCTTAGCTTTACACCCGTCCCAAGGTATCATTTCTAATACATCCGTGGGGCAGGCTCGTACACATTGAGTACACCCTATACATGTATCATAAATCTTTACTGAATGTGACATTGGATATCTATAATTTTTTTAACATCATAAATTTTCGATCTAGTAAAGTAGTAATTGAATTATATATTGTAAACACCAGACGAATCAATGATTTGGATTTACCAGAATAAATCTATTTTTGGGTCGGCTCATGAAAGAGGGCCAAGATACTTTGATTTATTACGTTTTAGCAAAAAGCACCATTATCATTATGTCACACAGACCCCTTTTAATTGGTGGATATTTTATATATATATTTTATATATGATTACCACTATCTTATTCAACTATTTATTCAACAAATTAGATTGATTGATACGAGTTGATTTTCTGTTACGATAAATTGATGAAACAATCGCTAATCCAATAGCTGCTTCAGCAGCTGCAATTGCTATAACAAAAATAGAGAAAACGTCTCCTTTTAATTGGCGACTATCAAATAAATCAGAAAATGTTACAAAATTTATATTAACTGCATTCAGTATAAGCTCAAGACACATAAGCGCTCGAACCATATTTCGACTTGTAATCAATCCATAGATACCGATGGATAATAAATAGGCACTCAAAACAAGTACATGTTCGAGCATCATTGACCAACTCCTCACCAATCTCGATTCATTTCAATATGAACAACAATTCAACCGATTCAATTGACTAAAATAAAATATAAATAATATAAAAAGTACGTAATAAAATAAAGGTATTCGTAATAGATAATAGATCTAACTAAGAGCATTTCCTTTTTATAATTTTATACATGAACAATAAATCGAAGTTAAAGAAAAGAACAAGTTCTTATTAATTATTCTATATTATTATAATTTTAGATTTATATTATTATAATTTTAGATTTATAAATATTTAGTACTGACGAGCCATAGCAATTGCACCTATCAAGGCAACTAAAAGAATTATCGAAATAAGTTCAAACGGAAGAAAAAAATCTGTTGCTAAATGAATCCCAATTTGTTGACCATTATTTATCAAGTCCTGTTCTAAAATCTGGTTTGATCTTGTAGTCCAAAGAATCCCGTACCATGACGTATCTGGGATAGTAGTAATTAGTGAAACAAAAATACTTGTACAAACTAGTGAAGTGACTCCATCTCCAACGGTCCAAAGATGGAAATCATTGTAATATTCTGAACTATTCATGAACATCACAGCAAATACAATTAATACATTTATAGCTCCCACATAAATAAGGAGTTGTGCAGCAGCTACAAAATGGGAGTTCGATGGAATATGAAATAAAGATGTACAAACAAGAACCAATCCCAACGAAAAGGCAGAAAAAATCGGATTGGTAAGTAATACCACTCCTAGACCTCCCACTATAAGACCCAATCCCAAAAAAACTAAAAGAAAATCATGTATTGGTCCAGGTAAGTCCATTCTATGTAAAATAAGAGATAAATTAAGTCGAAATTTTTCATGATCCTATTGATCAAACCAGAAAAAAAGAAGTTGCCCTATTTTTTTGCTACGTTCCTATTCCTAATTGAATTAAATTTATTAATGGGGTATGGGTTAATATAGATACACTTATTAATTTAATTGATTAATTTTAATAAATTTAATTAACTGGTTGAATACCATTTCTCTATCCGTTTCTCTATCTGAAAGTTTCGTTCTATTCTAAATGGAAATAATAAAAAAAAAAAAGAATCGATAAATAAATTTAGAAATCATCACGGATCGCAATATGTATATGAATTTTCAATCAAAAAAACTATTATTTTCACCACTCTATAGTTAGCTTTTCATTATTGACCAAGTAAAATTAAAGAAGCTTCGCTATTTTAATTGAGATCAAAACTGAATCTTTATCTTTAATTGAGATCAAAACTGAATCTTTATCTTTAATTGAGATCAAAACTGAATCTTAGTAATTGGTAATTGTTCTTGAATCAAATCAAGTGGTTTATCCGCAGATTTTTTGATTTGAGGCGAATTCATAATTGTTCGAATTGTGTAATCTCCAATTATTGACATTGGTAACCGACCCAAAGCAATTTGATTATAATTCAACTCGTGACGATCATAAGTAGAAAGTTCATATTCTTCGGTCATTGATAAACAATTTGTTGGACAATATTCAACGCAGTTACCACAAAATATACAGATTCCGAAATCAATACTGTAATTAAGCAACCGTTTCTTTCGAATATCAGTTTCCAATTTCCAATCAACAACAGGTAGATCTATAGGACATACCCGAACACATACTTCACAAGCAATACATTTATCAAATTCAAAGTGAATTCGACCGCGGAAACGCTCTGATGTGATCAATTTTTCATAAGGATATTGAATAGTTACAGGTAAACGATTCGTATGGGATAAGGTAATCATAAAACTTTGACCAATATACCTTGCAGCCCGTACTGTTTGTTGACCATAATTCATGAACCCAGTTACCATGGGGAACATCTCGTGAATATGTATGAATAATTTTATGTTTCTTTCTCTTGTTTGAGAGAAGTTATGAATCTAGAATATCCTTGCCTTTACAGCGAAAAGAGTTGGGAAGAGGTTGTCAATAATAGATTACCTAAAGAAATAGGTAAAAGAAATTTCCACCCAAGATTTAATAGTTGGTCCATTCTCATTCTAGGCAAAGTCCATCTTGTTGTGATAGGAATGAACAGGAACAAATAAGCTTTAGCTAATGTAATAAAGATACCAATTGTTGTTCCAAAGACTCCGCCCACTTCTATTCCGAATATTCCGAAAAGCTCAGGAATTAATATGTACGGAATAGAGAGATTCCAGCCACCCAAGTAAAGAACCGTTACAAATAATGAAGAAACTAGTAGATTTAGATAGGAAGCAACGTAAAATAAACCAAATTTGATACCTGAATATTCGGTTTGATAACCTGCTACTAATTCTTCTTCTGCTTCTGGTAAATCAAAAGGTAATCTCTCGCATTCTGCTAGGGAAGAAATTAAAAAAACAGTAAACCCTATAGGTTGGCGCCACAGATTCCAACCCCAAAAACCATATTTTGACTGCGCCTCAACTATATCAACTGTACTTGAACTGTTAGATAATCATAGTCGGTGATAACATCACTATTCCCATCGCTATTGCAAAACCGTACATGAGACTTAAGCTTCATACGGCTCCTCGATGGCCACAAATAAATCTAAGGACAGGTTTAAATATTATTTCGATATACTTGTCTTTCTTTTAGAGTAGATAGAGTAAAGATACATCGGAGAGTCCAAAATTAGACCAATGCAATTCTGTCTGCTATAATAACAAAAAATGCTTCTGAATTGATCTCATCCTTTAATAAATTTATTTTTTTTTTGTTCAGTAATAACTTAACACTTCAATAAAATACTCGTTGTATCGCGCCGTATCAATAGACATTTCGACTCATTTCTTTCGATTACGAAGAAGAATTAGACATTCTCTTAGTTCATAAATCACGTCACGATAAGAATTCTATTTCATTTCTATTCTATATTAATATGGATAAAAAAAAAAAATAAATAAAATAAAGGATTACTTCGTTCCTTATAGTAATTTGTTTAATCAGTGGGTAAGAGCATACTCTGGATCGGGATCATGGGGAAGTACTGCTTGATCATTTCTACCAACTTAAAGCCCCATTAGGATTCCTTTTTATGCAGAAATAAATATCTCTTTGGATAACTTACTTACATTATCTCCATTACTAATCCTTTGTGTACCTTGGTATTCCTAACCGTCCACTTTTTTTGTTCGATCCCCGGTATGTTAATACATACAACAGTAAAAATTCCATAAAGTTGATCTTTTATACCCGCTTCAAACTATGATGACTAATCAACCAATCTTGGGGTAATCTGTTTCGACTGTTTATATTTACGTCTGCTTAACTCTTGTACCTAGGGAATGAGACTCAATCTTTTTACTGCCAATTTCTAAGCTGTTTTGTTTCACTCATATAACTATCTGGTTTAGTCCATCGCCCTGAATGATGAATAAAAAACTGAGGATATCTATTCAATACATTCAACTTTTTTCCTAGAACGAAAATGCAAATAAATAGGTAAAAAAAAGTACATGTCCCAACGAATCGCACGTAGAGATATTGATAACACACATGGAGTTAATGGTATTTCATAACTAATCGATTGAGCAGCAGCTCGTAGACCACCTAAAAAGGAATATTTATTATTCGATCCATATCCTGACATAAGAAGTCCAATAGGAGCAATGCTGGAAATGGCAATCCATAAAAAAACTCCTATACTGAGATCGGCCAAAACAAGGTGATAGCCAAAAGGAATTACTGAATAACTTAGTAAAATAGATATGACCGCTATAGATGGTCCGATACTGAATAAACTAATATCTCCTCGAGATGGGAGAAGATCCTCTTTGAAAAGTAGTTTGGTACCATCTGCTAAAGCTTGAAGAATTCCCAAAGGACCCGCGTATTCAGGTCCAATACGTTGTTGTACCCCTGCAGATATTTGTCTTTCTAACCACACAATTACTAATACCCCTATTATGATTCCGGATACAGGAGTAAAAATAGGAACAAGTAACCATATGAGCCCATAAACCTCTTTTAAGGATTCCGATCTGGAAAAAGAATTGATAGCTTGTACTTTTGTCGTATCAATTATCATTTCAACGATCAACTTCTCCCATAATAATATCTATACTACCTAGTATTGTCATAATATCAGCCAATTTCATTCTTTTAACTAGCTGAGGAAGAATTTGCAAATTGATAAAACCTGGTGGACGAATTTTCCATCTCCATGGAAAAACATTCCGATCTCCTATCAAAAAAATTCCCAATTCCCCCTTTGGGGCTTCTACTCTCACATAAAGTTCTTGTTTAGACAATTCAAAAGTGGGTGAAGGTTTTTTACTAATGAATCGATAATCAAAATCATTCCATTTGGACTCCTTTGTTCTATCAAAACGCCGTACCTCTAAATTTTCATAGGGCCCTCCCGGAATTCCTTCCAGAGCTTGTTGAATAATTTTTATGGATTCCGTCATTTCATTGAGTCGGACTAAATAACGAGCTAACGAATCTCCTTCTTTTTGCCATTGTACTTCCCAATCAAATTCGTCGTAAGACTCATAATGATCAACTTTCCGAAGATCCCATTGAATTCCAGAAGCTCGTAACATTGGTCCTGATAAACCCCAATTTATTGCTTCCTCTGCACCAATAATGCCCACTCCTTCAACTCGTTCCAAAAAAATAGGATTACGCGTAATAAGCTTTTGATATTCAGTAACCCCTGTTAAAAAATAATCACAGAAATCCAAACATTTATCTATCCAGCCATAAGGTAGATCAGCAGCAACCCCTCCGATACGGAAATAATTATGCATCATTCGCATACCTGTGGCAGATTCAAATAGGTCATATATCAATTCTCTCTCTCGGAAAATATAGAAGAAAGGAGTCTGTGCACCTATATCTGCCATAAAAGGACCAAGCCATAACAAATGAGAAGCTATACGACTCAGTTCTAGCATAATTACTCTGATATAGCTCGCTCTTTTCGGTATTTGAATATTTCCCAACTGTTCTGGTCCATTTACCGTTATTGCCTCTGTAAACATAGTCGCTAAATAATCCCAGCGTGTTACATAAGGAAGATATTGTATAATTGTTCGATTTTCTGCAATTTTTTCCATTCCTCTGTGTAAATAACCCAATATGGGTTCACAGTCAATAACATCTTCCCCGTCTAGAGTAACGATGAGTCGAAGAACACCGTGCATTGACGGGTGTTGAGGACCCATATTGACTATCATGAGGTCTTTTCTTGTAGTTGGTATAATCATATATTTTTCCCCGATTAATTATTCCAGGAATTGCTGAAAACAAAATGAAGTTCATCAAAATTAAAAATTTAATAAAATAAAATTTCAAAAGTATAATAGAAATCTAATAAATCACATAATTAAAAACTATTTGTCAAATTAATTTAACGAGTTTTTGGCTCCCGAATATCCAATTGACTAATTAATTCTTTATAACGTACTCCATTTTTCTTTGACAAATAAGCGAGTAGCCGTTGACGTTTTCCCAGAATTTTCCGTAGACCTCTCTGAGATAAATAGTCTTTTCTGTGCAATTCCAAATGGGAAGTAAGTCTACGTATTTTATTGGTGAAACTGAATACTTGAAATTCAACAGACCCCTTATTTTCTTCTTGCGAAATAACTGAAATGAATAAATTTTTTACCATAAAAAGAACTTTATTCCCTTTTCTTTATTTATTTTTTTTTTTTTACAGATATGGATTTTACTGATCAGTAATAATAATCCCAGTTATTTTAATTTGTTATACACAAGACTCTGGATTTACTCATATATACTATCAAATTAATCAATAAAATTTTCCATTTTATTTTATTCAGATATGGATACAAAGGGTCGGTACATTTCTACACCCACAAAAACTAGGAATTTGGACCCAAGATAAGAAGATTATGACGATTCATATATAGATATAATTTATTATCCATATAATATAATTGCTCTAAGATAAGGTCATTTAATCAGTATCATGTACTAGAATGTAAATGTAATATAACACAAGGCTTTTGTATATTTGGTTGACTTCATATACCCGATATGCCACTTGATCCATGGAAATGTACTATCAACTAATTATCAATCATGGATACATATGTATCCTTGACATACTGAAACGACTACCATTATTGGTATCAAACCAATAGCGATTCATACAAGCTAAATCTTCTAATCGATAATTGGGCCAAAGAAATAATTTGAACCTAAAAAATAGATTTGTATCTACATCAAGATGCTTATCCTCATAAAAAAATGGACCGCAGTTCCCTGCATTGTTCCCCGTGCAAAATACTTGGTTTCTATCCCCAACATTTAAATTTAAATTTATCGAATTTAAACAATTTCGAATTCTCAACTCTCTCCGACGTCTAGGAGATAAAATATTTTCAGGAACAAAAAAATCATAATTATTTTCTTCTTTATTCCCAAAAAACTTTTTATTTTTATGTCGTCGTGCAATTAATTCATTAAGACCATTCTTATGAACATTTAGTTTTTCTTGGCATCTTTTATTAGTTTTTTTTTTACTCTTATGCACCCGTGAAATAGCTATAGTTTGGTACATAAGAAATTGTCCATCCCATTTTATGGATAGCCGAGTTGGTTCAATAAAAAATCCCATGTTTTCCAAATTTTCAATAGTTGTAACCCTCGGAATCATCATTACATCCAGGCGCATTTCTTCTCTTTGAATAGAGGATATAGTTATTTCCTTTGGATTTATCAATCTAAGCAGTAGACAATATGCCTTAATATTATTGATTATTGTTTGGCTAAAAGGAGGCTCCCATCGAAATTGAAAAATAAAATTCCTTTTCAGGAAGGAATATAACCCCTCTGTTGTGGTTTCACTAACTAGATCTTTTTCAATGTCTAATCCCCCGTAATAATTTTCTTGAACCTCCTTTTGTTTTTTATTTATACTCCATTTTTTATTAAAAAGAAGTAAATTGATTGGTATGATCCACGGTTGAATCTTATATGCATTATAAAGGAAAAAAAATTCTGGGAAAAGCTCCAGTTTATTTTTATCAATTATTTGATAATAATTAATCCCAGTCTTATTATTTTTATTAATGTTCGCGTTGTCCCCGATATCTATATTTGTCCATTCCTCAATATCTATTTTTTTTGTAAGACAAAAATTAAGAGTTCTCCAATCAAAATATTTTCTATCCGGATTTTTATCCTTATCAATAATATAATCTTCTCCTAGATAATTACTGAGATCTATATCTCCCGGCAAATAAAAAAATTCAGGATCAGGATTATATATATTGTAATTATATGTCTTGTAATTATAGGGAATCCCTCCGGCCTCATTTACTTGTAAGGGCGATTCATAAATATATGAACCCTTCTTATCTTCATAATTAATATATATATTTGATAAAATATCATATTTGTATTTTTTTTTTAATTTTTCTTTTTGGCTCGATAATGAATTCACTGTATAATTTTTTTGTTTATCGTAATTAATTAATGGGTCTTTTTCATATGAACCCAAATTTTCTAAGTTTTTTTTTCGAATCATAAAACTTTGATTTATTCTATTTCTCCGTTTTTTCGGTACTAATCTAGACCATCTAGTCTGAGATAAATCGTATTGATAGTGATCATTACCTATTAACCACCTTTTCCACTCATTCATTTCACAATCACGAAGTTTCTTATGACTTGATTTGGAATGAAATATTCCTTGTGTTCCAAAAAAATATTTTATTCTATCCTTAATAAAAGGAATTGTTCCGTGATATTGAAATACGGATTTCAAGTGATACTTGTTAATAACTTTGGTTTGTGATAATTTGAAAAATACATATGCCTGTGACAAGGAAGAGAGGTCACAAAAATTTTGTGAATTCTTATTTCTAATATTAGAAATTGGCTTTTTTATAGTCGAAATAAAATGAATTGTATTTTGATTTGTTTCATCATTGTAACTGTATTTATCAGTCATTTTATTTTTTGATTTAAGTAAAATTTGTATAGTTATTCTGGGAATATTAATGATACGTAAAAAGATATCTATGTATATCCTTTCAATAAAAAATTTCATAAAACAGTGACATTTACGTATTAGTCGGGCGTTTCCTCTTTTTAATATTTGCCAAAACTTTTTCGGCGATTCTAATCTTTTATCATCAGAACTTGTTTCGTTAGTACTAATGTTTATATGTGGAGTTTTAAATATGTTGTTTTTCTTGTCTTTTGTGATTTTTTCGATTTTATTTCTGATTGTACTTGTCTTATCAGCTAGATCCTTCATCTTTTTTTCTATCATTGAAAAATTTGTCCAATCCATGGATCTAATTCGAATGAACGATTCATGAATCATCTGATTACCTATTATTCTTTTTTTATTTTTATTCGATTCATATATTTCTCTGAATGGAATCGGACTTACTTTTTCTTCTGTAAGCTCTTTCATTACTCGTTTTTTAAATTGAACTTTTTTTATAACCTTTTTTTTTTTTTCTTTTGATACTTTTAGAAGCCATTTTGTTCTTTTTTTTATTATTTTTCGAGCTAAAAAACATTTGTTTATAAGTTTTATAAGTTTTTTTCCAAGTTCTTTAAAAACGGGTTGAAAAAAGGAAGGTTGTTTTATGGGTAAACCAAAAGGTAGTTTAGTTTCCATTCCCCAAACTGTTAAAAAACAAAAATTATAAACTTTCCCGTTATTTTTCGTTGAATTGCTATGTTGGGATTGTAACTTAGATCTATGCCACGGTTTCAGACAGAAAGGAAATAGGATCTTTATCTGAATACCTTTTGTTAACCAATTTTTAGGAAATTCTTTTTCTAATAATTGAACACCACTATAAGTGCATTTAACATGTCTTTCTCGACTCCACTCTTGCCAATCCTCGTACCACTCGGGGGATTGAAATAATAGCATACGTCCAATATTTTTTGCTATTATCAACAGAGGCAGTACTATATATTTTCTAAGAATGGATTGGGTTACTAACAATGAACCCCTTACTGTTTGAGAAAAAATAATATTTTCCCAA